GAAGTTACGATCGGATCTATTCATTAAAAAGAATCGATTCGATACATTTCTTATGTACCCATAGGTGCTATATTGGATTTGAATCAGATTTCGGATCAATCTATATTGATTGACTGCCTCCATTATGTTGTTGCTAGCAAATACCGCTGTTTTTAGTTTGGGATCTTCCAAATCATTCCCGCAGTAGATCCGGACCGATTTTTTTCTGATCCTTCGAGAAAAAGATTCATTCTCCTCATAAAAAAGAGGAGGTAGAACCAATAAGGATTTCTTTTTCGATTCATCTCTGGAGTTGAATACCTCATTCAAGAATTTTTTTTGATCCAACCCGTAGGAATCAATAGAAAAGGCAAATCCCCTATGATACACCAGATCCGGCTCGGTTATTGATAGAGTGAATAGATCCGCCATTTCTGGGAATCTCTCTTCTGATTCAAAAAAATCGTGGCGTAACGCGTATCCCCCTTTGTTCCGGTCATGGAATAGATGAAAGAAATCAAAAAATGGATTTTTGTTCAAGAATGAAATCTTATTGGAACTGTCCATATCCGGTTCATCCTTTGGAACCAGATCCGGGATGTGATATGGTTCCGAAGGATGAATTGAGACGGTATTTTGTAAATACGTAATTATCTTGAATATATCAACCATTTCTTTATTTTCCGCTCGCCTGGAAGGGACAAAAGAAACATCTTGTTTTTTCTTCTTCTGATCTCTAGTGGACCTCTCAGTAGGATTCGAACCCAGATGAAGTTCTGACCATCTGTCAGAGAAAAAAGAACGAATTGATCTTGTAGGATTCCCAATAAATTCTAATTCTTCGATTTCTTCCGGAAGCAGATGATTATTCATCCGCTTCTCAGGTTCCGTGAATAGCCAGGACATGGAGGAAGATCCAAAAAGGCATTTCGGGAATCGATCTGATTCTATCTCTGTTCGTTCCATTTGAAGAAAGGAAGGATCCCAAAGAATCGATCTCTCTTTTAGTTGCTGAATCTCTGTTTGATCGATCAATGTGTGATATTCTGAATCCTCATTTCTAACGGAATCGAAATGATCTCTGGATTGATCAGAAGAAGATCCTTTCCATTGGCTAGAATCAGTTACTTGAACGAAAATAGATCTTGTGGAATCATATTGAATATTTGACAATACATTCCGTACCTTGCTAAAAAACCGATCCTTGTTTACCAACCACACATTGTCTAACCAAATCCAATTCTCTCTCGAGACGTTCCTCAAAAAATCCGATTCGTGCTGATTCTTCCCCCAACTAACGAAGAGATCTTGGCGGAATTGCCACATATGAAATTGAGCACAATTTTGCAAAGAAATACCCCACTTGTTTCTCGAGAAGAGATGGGAAACATGCTCAATATCATTGGATTGCATAGTTGCCCCAGCTCCTTGTTGTTTGAAGAAACTCTCCCCCTCAATTGGTCTTTTTTCACGAAAAGCAGACATGAGATAAGAAATCAAGTCTTTCCCTAAGATTTCGAATAGCTGTCCCGAATTCAAGTTGATTATGTTTCGTTTCTTCCTCGGAGAAAGACGATCAAACAATTCCCAATCGCGGATCGGATCATCCGTATAGGATAAAAAATGAAACTCCAGATATTTGCTATCTTTCTCTTTGAATGAGATCTCAATTCCAGCTACGGTTTCATTAGATATCTGACAACTAGAATCCCTCTTTTTTCCGATCCGGTTCCTCCACCACCGCGAACCCCGGTTAGATTCAGGCATGATACACTTTTTCTTTATTGGGAGAACCCAAGTACTCTCTTGCGGATCCATGAAACAACTCTCAAAAATCTTTTTCCCTTTTGGAAGATACAGGAGCGAAACAATCAACCTATTTCTATTGGAAGACCAAAAAGATTCTTCCAATGTCTCATTTCTGGGTCCAATGGAATTCATAGGTATAGGAAGAAGCCCCATCAAATAGAGATTTTTTCTTTCGACCATCTTTCGATTGTTAATACGAGATATAAGGACCACTACTACAAGCAGTACTACACCTTTGATCGTGAAATATCGATTGCTTGTTGCACCCTGTGAATCACGTGAAAGTAGGATACTCCAAATTCGGGGGTCAAAGAGTTTCATAAAACGTTCTTGGTGGAAAAAAATGTGAGTGAAAGATCCCACTGAATCGAATTTTATCCATGAATCTAAGAAATAGTGAGAATTCTTGATCTCTCTCAATTCGAAGATCCAGGATTTGAATTGATGTCGTTTCATTGATTCCTCCTAAAGATTTCATTTCAATTGGAATTTGGTTATTCACGATGTACGATGATCCCTGTTAAGCATCCATGGCTGAATGGTTAAAGCGCCCAACTCATAATTGGCAAATTCGTAGGTTCAATTCCTGCTGGATGCACGCCAATGGGAACATTCAATAAGTCTATTGGAATTGGCTCTGTATCAATGGAATCTCATCATCCATACATAACGAATTGGTATGGTATATTCATACCATAACATATGAACAGTA